TCCTATACTAGAAAAGGGTAAAGTAACATAAATAAAGTGCGGCTGGTTGGATCCAACCTATATTTTTGAAATATACAACTCGTACACACTCCCTTTCCAAAAAAAATCAATACGCCAAGCACTACAGTTAGATTTATTGTATTTGTTGCTAAAATATCAGTATTAAATCCGAAACTCCCGGCGGATGGCCAATAGCCAAAGGAAACAAAAAAATCGGTTACATTTTTCATATGCTCTCCTCTTTCTTATAGATAAGACTAACAAAGAACAGAGTTCTTTTTGTATCACCTCGCCCGCCCGTCTTTGATCAATTCATTTTTATTCATTTTAAAAATTTTCTTTTCTTTATGGGAATAAATTGAATCTATTAATTGAATTTGATAAATTTCATTTTTTTTTTAGTTTACAATAAAAAGAGATACTTATTAGGTTAGGTCCTAGGTATCGCGTCAATTGCAAAATATCTAATTTGTCAAAAAGCCTCCTAAAAAAAGTTTTAATTGTACTAACTAAGAGCGGGAAGGAAGAAAGCGGGCGGATCTGCTAATTCCTCATCTTCAAATAAGTCCTTCCGGGGGCATTGTCTCAACAAATAAGTAATTGAATTGATTGTAGGAGTAAAGTGTTGATCTAATTCGAAGAAACAAACGGCAAGTCTGAGTTAATAATAAAAAAAGTACGTACTTTTTCACATTTCTAGGATTAAATTAAACAAAAGGATTCGCAAATAAAAGCGCTAATGCAACAACCAATCCGTAAATAGTTAAAGCTTCCATAAAAGCTAGACTAAGCAATAAAGTACCTCGTATTTTACCCTCCGCTTCTGGTTGTCTCGCAATACCTTCTACAGCTTGGCCTGCAGCAGTACCTTGACCAACCCCAGGTCCAATAGAAGCAAGCCCTACGGCCAATCCAGCAGCAATAACGGAAGCGGCAGAAATTATTGGATTCATAGTGAGTTCCTCATAAAAAAAAAAAAGAAATGGTTAATGATACAATCAACCCATTTTTAACCAATAAATTATTACTTACTTTTTATCACTAAGATCTATGGGATCGAAGTAACTAAGATATCTCGTTTTTCTTTGAGTTTCTACTCCTGATGGAATTTTTTTTAATCATATGCGTATGGTTCTAGTTATTGCATCTTTTTGTTTCAAACCATTCTCTCTTTCAATTCTTCATTTTTGGCTCTTCTCTATCTGCGAGTTCATCCGTTTTTCATTCAATCCACAATCACAGACAAAAGAGAAGGACTTATATGGGTATCTATCTAAATGGGGTGGACTGGAAAAAAATATACTAGGAAAAAATAGAATATGAATCTTCTATGTGTATATTAATTATACATTAATTATATGTATATTAGTAGGGATTAGGGATACCTTATAATAACTAGTGAATAGCTAATATTACATATACATTTGTTTCTTCCATAACGTAAACCGCCTGTATTTTATATTTCTATTGAATCGGACTCTAAAAGAATTTTCATTCTTTGAAACATACGCAGGAACTGGACTTATAGACATTACATATATCTAGTTTGATCCCCCTTTTGACAATTCCGCACTATCCCTTTACTCCTAGACACTAGCTAGGTCATAGATATGTATTTGGTATCTATTATGTTCCATAACTAAGGGATTCTTTTGAACTAACCATGCATGAATTAGGATAAGCTTAAACAAAGACTATTTCAAAAGCGAGTCAATGATGACCCTCCATGGATTCGCCTATATAAGCCGCGGCTAAAGTTGCAAAAATAAGAGCTTGAATACCGCTTGTAAATAATCCAAGAAACATAACAGGTATAGGAACTACTGAAGGTACTAAAGAAACAAGAACAACAACTACTAATTCATCAGCCAATATATTTCCGAAAAGTCGAAAACTAAGAGATAAAGGTTTTGTAAAATCTTCTAGGATGTTAATTGGTAAAAGTATTGGAGTTGGTTGAATGTATTTCCCGAAATAACCCAATCCTTTTTTGGTAAGACCCGCATAAAAATATGCCACTGACGTGGGTAAAGCTAAAGCAACAGTAGTATTTATATCATTCGTAGGTGCAGCTAACTCCCCATGAGGTAACTGTATGATTTTCCATGGTAAAAGAGCACCTGACCAGTTAGAAACAAAAATAAATAGGAACATAGTTCCTATAAAGGGAACCCAAGGACCATATTCTTCTCCAATCTGAGTTTTGCTCAAGTCTCGAATAAATTCAAGGACATATTCGAAGAAATTCTGACCGTCGGTCGGAATGGTTTGTGGATTCCGTACAGTTATGACGACTGAACCTAATAAGATAGCAATTACGACCCAAGAAGTGATAAGTACCTGGGCATGGATTTGTAAACCCCCTATTTGCCAATATAAATGTTGGCCTACCTCTACACCTGATATATCGTATAACCCCTTGAGTGTTTTAATGGAACATGGTATAACGTTCATATTGTCCTCTAACAGAAATCGAACTTAAAAAATAAATTATTTTGATTCAACCATCTCTTTATCAACTCACCTACTTTAATCATTAATCCTATATTTAATATTTAGGATACCGATAAATCACAGGGCATAATATCAATATACCCATAAATTTTTATCTTTATCTCTTTTAAAAATGAAAGAAAAGAATAGTAACCGATCCAATAAATCGATCGAGTTTCCAAATAATTAATGAATCTTATTATTCTTAATCATAATCAACGATTTCTCATATAGCTAGAACGACCCTCGCAGATTGCGAATACTAATTTGTTAAGAATAAATCGGATTGAAGCTATAGCATCGTCGTTGGCTGGAATCGAAATATCTGCGAGATCCGGATCGCAATTTGTATCGATTAAACAAATGGTCGGAATCCCCAAAATGACACATTCTCGAAGAGCCGTATATTCTTCTTGTTGATCAAGAATGATTACAATATCAGGCAACCCCGTCATATATTTGATCCCACCCAGATATGTTTGCAAGGTAGATAATTTTCTCTTGAACATTGCTGCATCTCTTTTGGGGAGACGATTGAATTTCCCCATCTTTTGTTCCGCTCTTAAGTCCCTGAACTTATGAAGTCTCGTTTCCATAGTGTACCAATTCGTTGACATACCACCGAGCCATTTTTTATTAACATAATGACACCGAGCCCCTATTGCAGCTGATGCTACTGAATCCGCTGCTTTATTTTTTGTACCGACGATTAAAAAGTTTTTTCCCCTGCTTGCTGCATCAAAAACTAAATCACAGGCTTCTGATAAAAAACGAGCAGTTATCATAAGATTTGTAATATGAATACCTTTACGTTTAGCAGAAATGTAAGGGGCCATTCTAGGATTCCATTTCCTAGTACCATGACCAAAATGAACTCCCGCCTCCATCATCTCTTCCAAATTGATGTTCCAATATCTTTTTGTCATTTTTCCCCACACTTCCTTATTTTTTACAAAGAGACAAGGTACCTTAAAATAAATAATAATTGTTCCGACGGAACTTTATACTGCGGATTGAACGTAGATACACGGTCCAAACCATGAATTTCCTTTAATTACTTATCGATTATTAAATCAATAATCGGACAGACAGTTCCAGATAGTTAAAGAAAAAAGAAGAGATTCATTCTTTTTTCTTAGGAATCATTAAATCGCATAAATAATTGTTCTGATCTCTCGTGAAAATTGTTTTGGGCACAAGAACAAAAAAATTCTCTATGGTATAATAAAATATCTATCATTTCTGACTCAAATAGATTCTTCCTTTTTATTTCCAATTCCATGTTTTTGCCTTGCCTTGAATGGTGCACTAATTTTTTGAATCCGGTACCAACGGGGATAATCCCCCCCAGAACAACGTTTTCTTTTAGGCCTTTTAACCAATCAATACGACCTCGTAAAGCAGCTTTTGCTAAAACTCGAGCGGTTTCTTGAAAACTCGCTTCAGATATGAAACTTTGAGTATTCAGAGATGTTCTCGTTATTCCCAATAAGATTGCCCGATAACTGATCGCTTCGTCCAAAGCACGCCCCGCTCGTTCCGCCCGCAAGAATCCGATTAATTCTCCAGGTAAAAAAACATTAGACATTCCATCTTCTGAAACCAACACTTTTGATGTTATTTGACGTACAATAATCTCTATATGTTTATTATGGATCTGTACCCCCTGAGATCGATAAACCTTTTGGATTTTATTAACTAAAGAGATATGACTTTGGATGGTGGTTAGCTCAGCTCCAACCAAGAATCCCCAGGGGATTCCAAGAATTCTTGGTATACGTTTATTCCAACTTTCAACTCTCTTTTCGAGGTTCATCGATATTGATTCAATCGAACGCACTTCTAAGACTTGTTCCACTTTTGGAAGACCCTGCGTTATGTCACCAGATCTCGATTTTTCATATATAAATGTAACTAATGGCTCTCCTTCATAAAGTATTTTTCCATACTGGCCATGAACAGTTGCTCCCGGAGTAGCCAAATAGGGCTTAGAGGATCTTATAACTAAAAAATCAACATGAACAATTACAATTTGCCCGGATTTTTTTATGCGTGGCCCGTATTTGAATAAACATATATTTTCACAAAGAAATTGTCCAAGGCGAATTATTGTAGGTGTCTCCTCACAATAATCGTGATGGAGAAAACACCAATTCAAACGGAATGGATTCAAAATGATATTACGGTATGGATCCGGATTATAAACCCTCCTATTTTCATCCATTAAACAGTATTTAAATACTTGAAGTACTTGGAAAGTCTGTTTCAAATTGGTAAGTAGCAAATATTTATTTAACAAGATCCGATTATGAGTTAATAAATTATAAGATGAATAAAAATTCGCTATTTTAGGTACAATAGTACCCAGGGGACCCAACAAATCTATAATTTGAATTATGGGATTCAATTCTTTTGTAACATTGTTATATTTCAAACCTTTGAATAGACCAATTTGAAAACAATTGGATGATGATAAAATTATCAAAGATTGGCATTCCTTATTTCGA